TAGCTATCCTTCTTCTAACACAGCAACGAAATTTCACAATCAGTGACGAGATCAAGTACTAGAAAATCAAATTTATTTCTTTTTTACTTGTTGGTTGTTGTTTCGATGTACTAAATAGAAAATTCCTCCAAGTTTAAGACTACAATATAAGATGAGGTTTCTCCACATTCATTACATTATTAGCTTCGGACTAGAGAGGATCAATTAAAATGTGAATCGGATGAATTGGTTTCTAATAATTCATGAAGGAAATTAGAATCTTTCTAGAATTCAATTAGATAGGAAATAGATAAATATAATTTGGGGGGGGTTGTCGAAGATCCTTTTTGTTAGAACCCCTTCTTTATTTCATTTTTCTTTATTTCATTTTAAAGAATTGAATTCATTAGTCGTCCAGTAACACGTAAGAATAATAGCAGTAATAGCAGTAATAAATACTAAAAAAAAACAACGAATCCTATTTTTCTTCAAATATTGGACACAAAAAAGCTATGGCTCTTTCTTGGTTTAATTACAAGGATAGTAAAAAATGAAAAAATTTTCATTCGATTAGTTTACTCATGAGTTGATCAAAAAATCTGTTGATTCGGAATCACAGGGTGGGTAGGTGTCAAAGATGATGAATTGATTTCTTACCTATGTAACTAAATTTTTATTTTTGTTCGTCCGTAATAATGGATTCATGAATCCATTATTTTCAATTGTATCTTTCAAGTGGTATTTTTTGCTTATTTTCCTATTTTTATCTCAAAAATGGAAACTTAGGAAAGTGCTTTAGAAACATATGTATAAAAAGAACATATTTCATCTAGTTTCCTTATGCCCACTATAACCAGTTATTTCGGTTTTCTACTAGCAGTTTTAACTATAACCGCAGGTCTTTTTATCAGTCTGAATAAAATAAGACTTATTTGATTTGAAATTTTGAGATGAATTGGAAATTATGGAATATTTTAGATATTCTATAGTTCCTTATCATATTGCCAATTCTTCGTCATTCAGATTCATGGTCAATGCAGATTCCTATTTTAGGATAGATATTACCCCCACTTTTTTTCCTTTCAACCAAACTCAAATGATTGAAGTTTTTCTATTTGGAATCGTGTTAGGTCTAATTCCTATTACTTTGGCTGGATTATTTGTAACGGCATATTTACAATACCGACGTGGTGATCAGTTGGATATTTGATTAAGTAACATCTCTTTTGTTTATTGACCTCCTATTTTCTTGTTTTAATCCTAATTCACAGGAGATCAAATTAAGACTTTTGATTAGACTGTTATCCCATTATTTAAGTGTAAATATGAATCTAAGAAGAGAAGAATGGTATCACGCTCTGTAGGACTTGAACCTACGACATCGGGTTTTGGAGACCCGCGTTCTACCGAACTGAACTAAGAGCGCTTTCTTTTCATAAAGAATTTTATGTGATGGCAATACATCTTGCATGATACATACTCAATATGGAGAACTATTCATATTGAGTATGTATGTCCAATTTGAATCGGTCGAAATTGATCTCTTGCCGATACGATAACTAATAGTTAGGGATAGGGATGACAGGATTTGAACCTGTGACATTTTGTACCCAAAACAAACGCGCTACCAAGCTGCGCTACATCCCTTTACATTGGTTTCCAGTGTCATTGTAAAGAATTTTTGTCTTGTTTTCCACATTTTTCCATTATCTATATAATATATCCTGCCTTTTTTTGTGTGTGTTTTTTTTTACTTTCTTATATCGTATAAACTTATATGGTATAAATAAGATATCGAATCCAATATTCTTATAGAATAATTCTATTTAATTAATTAAAACACAGAATATATTTTTATTATATCGAAATAATAACAATATTAAAGAGTATAAAGACCTAAAGAATATATATATAAAATAGAATTTGAATATGAAAAATAGAATAATTCAAATTTAAAATATTCTTTTAATATAATTCAAAATTTCAAAAAATAACAAATAATATAGTTATTATTATAATCTAATAATTAAAATTATTTGAATAAATAAAATAATATAGAAATAAGATATTCTATAAAAAAAATATCTAATTAATCGTTGTACAATTCAATTTGAATTCGGATTTCCCCCGACAAATCCAAGTGGTTTTATTAAAAAAAACATTTGATCATATTACTATATGTAATATGTAATTCTGTATTATATTATTATGTATTACAAATTACAAGAAAAAAACGAAGGAGGATTTGAAATGCGAGATCTAAAAACATATCTCTCTGTGGCACCAGTGGCAAGTACTCTATGGTTCGCGGCTCTAGCGGGTCTCTTGATAGAAATCAATCGTTTATTCCCGGATGCATTGACATTCCCCTTTTTTTAATTCTAGTTACTAGTTATTGGCACAGGGGGGGTGACGAAGATTAGAGATCCCCTAAAATAGCTGTGATTAATTCCCTCTTCATTCGTTTTTTTCTAATTAGACTAGAATAATAGGTTCGAAAAAAGGAGGAAATTACGAAAGGTGTATTTGGCCTCAGTTAAATTCGGAATTTTTCCCAGGTTTCAATGGAATTGAATTAATACTTCAATTCCATTGCTATTAATAATAGAGTGAGACCAGAAATGGGATTGTAATACTATGGAAGGGGCAAGAATATCATACAAGATATTAAAATGAAAAATGAAATACTGTACTGTGATTCGAAATATATTTCGAAATCATTGTATTACTGAATTATTACAGTACTATATTAAATTAATTGGAACAAAATCTTTCATAATTTGATTTTAAATTATCAACTTATATATACTTTTTTTCGTTCCTTTTTCTTCTTCCCTTCGAATCCTAAAATCGAAGAGTTAAGTGAATAAAAAAAACCAAAGGAGGTTCATGGCCAAGGGTAAAGATATCCGAATTACTGTTATTTTGGAATGTACCAGTTGTGATAAAAAGAGTGTTAATAAGGAATCAAGGGGTATTTCTAGATATATTACTCAAAAGAATCGACACAATACACCTAGTCGATTGGAATTGAGAAAATTCTGTCCCTTTTGTCGCAAACATATTATTCACGCAGAGATAAAGAAATAGAGAAAATGGGTTGCTTGTTTGTCACCCTTAGGAGGTAAATTCTATAAATTATATAGATTAATAAGATATATCTATATTATTATTATATTATTATATAATTAGAACATTCTATTCTATAACATGAAATGAAATTATATACATATACCATTATATAGCATATATTTCCTTATATAACAAATTATATAGCATATATTTCCTTATATAACAAATATATATATATTAAAAAAAAAAAAATATAAATAAAACAAATCCTTTTTTTATAAGAAATGGGATTTTCGATGTAGGAATAAACAAACCATGGATAAATCTAAGGGACTCTTTCTTAAAAAAAAGAAATCTTTTCGTAGGAGTTTGTCCCCGATCCAATCGGGGGATCGAATTGATTATAAAAACATGAGTTTACTTTATCGATTTATTAGTCAACAAGGAAAAATAAAATCTAGACGCGTGAATAGATTGACCTTAAAACAACAACGATTGATTACGATTGCTATAAAACAAGCTCGTATTTTATCTTTGTTACCTTTTGTTAATTCGTTACCTTTTGTTAATAATAAAAAAAAAAAATATGAAAAAAGCGGGTCGATCACTAGAACTACTACTGTTCTAAAAAAAAAAAAAAAATATGAAAAAAACGGTTCGATCACTAGAACTACTACTGTTCTAAAAAAAAAATAGAGTTACGCTACTCTTCAATTAAATTCAATTTTGAATCTAAACTCAAATTTTATGCGGATTGATAGTTTTTTCAAAAAATACGACAATCCTATTGAGGTTGTTGCGTTGTAAGAAAAAAGATAATAGGTGAAGAAGAATAATTTTTTTTTTTGAGCGTGGTTGATTATTTATTTTGATAACTTTGTCATATGAATTATATTTTATCATACAAATCTCTTTTATTCTACCACCTTCCCGGAGTTCAGTCTCCGGGGAATTTTTATTTTTTAAATGATGATCCCGTTGGCAATCATAAAAAGACAATCCCCCTTTAATATAGCTATTTGTGCAACTATTTTACGATTAAGAAGCAATCGACTCTTGTACAGATTATATATTAGATTACTATAAATATAGTATATTTTTTGTTTATTCTGGTCAATTATTGCGTTTATTCGACTGATCCACAAACTGCGAAAATCCCTCTTTTTCCTACCTCTATCCCGATGAGCCGAAAACGAAGCTTTTATTTTCTGTTGCGAACTAGTTCGAATAAGGTTTGAACGAGCTCCGCGACAACTTGATGTAAATGAACTAATTTTTTTCCTCCGTTTTCGAGCGATAGATCCTCGTTTAATTCTGTTCATTGAATAAATGAGACTTTGATGACTAACTATTTGATTTCTTTATTCTTTATATCCTTCCTAGTGTATAAATAACAAAATGGATTCTTCCAATGTTTAAAATAAAAATTCCAATGGCTTTTGCTACTATAACCTTCCCAACCACGATTTTTTCTAAGTATTTAACTTTTAAATAATAAATTCTATTGATTGATACTGGGTATTCCCAAAAACATAGTAAATTAAATAGAAATAGACAAAGAAATGGTGGGTTCCATCGTTTCTATGATTCCTTGTTAAACGGTGAGGTCCTCTCTATACACCGGAGCCCCTTCCTTCATTGAATCTTCATTCAATCAATGTTATTGTGAACTTGTACAGTTCACACTTATGGGCTCTACCCATGAAATATCTAGTAATAGGTCTTTCACAACGAAATCTAGCTATAAAGTAACGGTATTTAAGTATGAAGATTAGCTGGGTAGTTGACCCTCTTAGTCCGTTATTGCAAAATTTGGGGCATAATTTTTTTTTTATTTATTTAAAAAAAAATAAAGGATTTTTCCCGCTTAATGGATAACTTTTTGTTACCAATGGGAAAGTCTTTTTCATCTTAAATTACAAATTAAGGTGATTCGGTTTGCACCAATCGAAACCATAAATTTTATACACAATAGAATAAAAAAAATTATTCTATTGTGTATGATCTAAACGAGTCGCACATACACCCTAGTACATGTTCCTCGGCGCTGAGGGCATCCCCGAAGAGCGGGAGATTTTGTTACATTTCGGATTGGCTGTCTTGTGTTTCTAATAAGTTGTTTTATAGTTGGCATGGTGAGTCATAGACATAATGAGCTGGTTTAGATCAATCCTAACCCAGTAATTATGAATTATTTAGATTCTATTACATCGGCTTGCTAAGCCTAGAATCTAAATAATTCATTTATTTCTTGTGTTTATAATAAATATTATATATTATTATAGTTGGTATAGCGACCATCAAAATAAAAAATACAATATCCATTTTTTTATTTATATTTAGTGTGTTTCTAATAACCTCTCTTATAGCAAAAAGGCTTGCCAATATATAAAGATATATAATATAAAATTTTTTATATCTTGGGTTCACCATCATAATAATTAGTCTACAAGTGAAACTAGCTACCATTAGTGTCAAAGTAGAAAGTACAAGATCATAATGGTTCGTTATTGCGTAACGAATTGCGATTCTAATAAACTCTTTCAGACTTAATGTCATTATCGTCCAATTTATCGTCAAGTATAAATATAACATATAAAAATCGAGAGCTATTCTCAGAAATCTTGTTAGAAAAAAATGTCTTATTTGTGGTATAGTGGGGATAGGTATCATTAGCACCAGAATAAAAATTAGAATCTCTTTCTTATAAATAATAATAACTTCTTTTAATAAATAATAATAATAAAATAATAATAAATAATAATAATAAAATAAGAACTTCTTTTAAAGTTAGCATAACTTTTTTTTGAAGTTCTTTCACAAGTTCCTTTCTACGAACTGTTAGGAGGAGCATATGCCCCCTCTTTCTAAGTTCTTTTTGTATCCTTGAAAAAGTGCGCTTTAACCATTTTCCCATTTCTATAATGAACATAGTTGTTTCCTTATTAATTAATTCTTAATTATTATTGTGAATAATAGGTACTCTGTTCTTTCTAACAAACCAATAATTGCCTCATAATAAATTATTAGTATTGTTATAACCAGATCTTTTATCCAAACTGCTAGTTCCATGACACCGAAAAATTCCAACAATCCAATAATTGCCTCATAATCAATTATTAGTATTGCTAGAATCCGGTCTTGCATCCATGCTGCTAGTTCTAGCATTGAACTAACAGCCTCTTTTTTCAATTTCAATTCTTATTGTAATTGAAACGGGGCCAAATTCGAGCCGGAATTCTATTGGTTGCATATAAAAAAACCTGTCCATTTAACTTTTAAAATCGTTAAAACTAAACCAAATAAGTCTTTTTCTAAGAAAAAAATCGTAATTACGAATTATTTAGATTCAATAGAATCTAAATAATTCGTTTGAATCTAAATAATTCATTTATTTCTTCTCTTTCTTTTTTTTTTTTAAAGTGAATCCGCTACCATATCCACAATTCCGTAGCTTTGGGCTTCTTCTGCTGACATAAAATTATCCCTTGCCATGTCTTTGAATATCTGAGATAACGGTAGGCTTGTTCTTCGCGCATAAATTCTTGCAATACTGTCCCATATTTCCAGTATTTCATCCGCTTCCAGCCAACATTCTCCTGTTTGTGCCTCAAAAAACGAGCTCGCCGGTTGATGTATCATTACCCTAGCGTGAGGGAATGCTAGACGTTTGGTAATTTCGCCGCCTACTAAAAGAAGAGATCCCATTGAAGCGGCTAATCCTACGCATACTGTCTGTACTTCTGACTCTACTGCTTGCATAATATCGAATATTGCCATTCCGGGTATTACCTCTCCGCCCGGAGAATTTATAAACAAATACAAATCTTTGGTCTTATCTTCTAAACTGAGATAGACCATTAAACCGACCAATTGATTTGATATTTCATAGTTTATTTCTTGACCTAAAAATAAAACTCTTTCGTGGTAAAGTCGATTATATAAATCAATCCAAGACGCGTCATCGTCCCCCGGAACTTGAAAAGCGACTTTGGGAATTCCAACGGGCATGCCTAAATCCAATTTGAACAGTCGTCTATCTTCCTTTTCTTTTTAAAGGGAGCGTGAGTAGATAGAACACGCATAACCACCATTGCATATTCTTACTTATCGGAGATAGACTAGATCTGCTTCTTTTTGTTCCTACGAACAAAAGAAAAATGCGGATATAGTTGAGTGGTACAATTTCTCTTTGCCAAGGAGAAGCCGCGGGTTCAATTCCCGCTATCCGCCCCCTTGGTTTTCAGTATACGATTTATACTATCAATCTGTCTAGATCTCCCCGTCCGACTTGCATGTGTAAAGCATGCCGCCAGCGTTCATCCTGAGCCAGGATCAAACTCTCCGTGAGATTCCTAGTTGTATTACTTATAGCTTCCTTGTATTATATTGTATTATATACATAATTAAAGTTCCGGAGACGAGATTTGAACCCGTGACCTCAAGGTT